GGAGTTTGATCCGGGGAGTTTTTTTTATCCCATTCATGTATCATAGATCCGAGGGTAGATTTTTATCCCCTGCCCGCCCTTTCCCTTTCTTTCCTGTATTTTACGTATCACAGAAACTGGGAATTGAGAATCTATCTCAAAAAACGGTCTGACTGCCTGGTATTCATTCTTTTTTGCTTGGAGACATTGTGGTCAGTAACATTGGCGAATTAGGTCAAGGTACGGAAAGAGAGGGATTCGAACCCCCGGTAAACAAAAGTCTACATAGCAGTTCCAATGCTACGCCTTGAACCACTCGGCCATCTCTCCTACACAACGATTATGACCGAGAACTCGCGTGAATAGCGAGTTGTTCAAATTCGATTGTTAGACGGGTACGGACAATCGAATCCATTCTAACTAGAAAAATAGAAATCAGCAAATAAAAAATTCTTCCTTTGCCTTTGAGTCTGGGGAAAAAGAGAATTTTTTTGTTTGTGAAAAACTTTTAAAAACAATAAAAGTATATATCTTGTTTGCAAAAATGACGCTCCTATTTTTTCTGATATTTCTGCCTGATTTAATCAATGAATTGGAACGAATCAACGGATCGGTCTATTTTTTTTTTTTTTTTTTTAATGCGTCTGCTTTTATGTTATTTTGTACTGTACAATTCCTTTGTTTGTGGGATCATTTTCTCACAAGAGGTAATGAAACGAATTATAGAATGGATTTTTACCTATGCCTAGATCGCGGATAAATGGAAATTTTATTGATAAGACTTTTTCAATTGTAGCCAATATATTATTACGAATAATTCCGACAACTTCAGGAGAAAAAGAGGCATTTAGCTATTACAGAGATGGTGCGATTTGATTATTTTTTATTTACCGCTTTCGGTCTTAGGAGAAAGAAAGACGATTCGGGATAGAAAAGAACGAAAAAAAATTATTGAAAAAATCTACGCTTGTTGAAGGTGAAGTTTATAGATAAAACCATTCCTTCTGTCGTGTATCCCCGATTAATGCAGCCTCCGATGCTTCAATTGTCGATTCTAGTATTGAGCGAAAGGTTACACCTATGGGTTCTGTATTGCAAGTCAACCCTACTACATCAGTACCAACAGGCGGCATAGGGGAAGAGGCGCTACGTCTAGGAATCAGCAACACGAAAACTTTGTTATAAACTGCCCCTTTTCCTTATCGGGATCGGGACTAAGAAGAATGGTTGGGATAACAAACATCCATCTCGTTCGTACTGTGGATACCCTTATAACCATCGAAGACTGTTGAAGTGATTAATTCCTGGAAATTAAGGGGCGTTGAGAACAAAGAAATTGTTGAAGTTTACAGTTTGATCTAGTACCAGTACCAACACGCGTGATATTAAGAATAAGAAAAACCTTTTGCAGGAAGGTTGGCTAGAGATTTCTTGTAAAAACATTAGCCCCACTCAGTTCATAATGAGAATATTTCAATCTTTTTTGATTCCATGTATTATTCTATTCTCATTATGCACATAAGGGAGGAGCCGTATGAGATTTTCATCTCATGTACGGTTCTGAAACGGAGAATTCTTTGAATCGAATGACGACCGTAACGGATGTCAGCTCAATCCGAAGGCAATTATGCGGAAGCTTTACAGAATTATTATGAAGCTATGCGACTAGAAATTGATCCCTACGATCGAAGCTATATACTCTATAACATAGGCCTTATCCACACAAGTAACGGAGAACATACAAAAGCTTTAGAATATTATTTTCGGGCACTCGAACGAAATCCATTCTTACCACAAGCTTTGAATAATATGGCTGTGATCTGTCATTACGTGCGACTATCTCTACTATAGAAAGAAAAAAAGAAAAGAAAAAAAAAAAAGGGGAGGGGAAGAAAGAGCAAATACACTAATAAATACTAGAAAAAAATAGGCTTTCTACATATGCATCGTGCAAAAAACGATTTTTATCAGCTGTAGCAAAGAAAGAAACCTCATAGAAGTCGAAATATGAAGAAATCGATATGCCTAGATAGTTTATTCTATGGATAAAGGATCTAATTGATAGAGGAAGCACCGTAAAGACCAATTCGCGAGGTTTTGGGCCGATGCCGATCCAATAAGAACTGCTTATTTATGTCATGATATGAGATAAAAGTAAGGAATCCACTTATGTAATAAAGTCGATCCCCTAAGGTATTAAGCAGCGGTGTAGCATCAGATCCCAAAGACAGTAAGTCTTTTCTTTCTTAGGAAGAAAGGTCTTTTTCAAAGATTCTATATCAATTTTTATATGAAACCGAGATAGATACCTTTCAGAAAATTCTAACTATAGTGGAAATGCTTCTATGTTATTCTTCTGACGGTGGGAGAAAAGATAAAATGAAAGCAAAGCTGATTATTAATTTAATCAAAAGTCAAGTTTGAAACTCATGCTCATGGAATTAACCTCTTTTGGTTAACCCGCGAAAAAAAGAATAAAGATTGATCTATGAGAAATCGAATTCAATTCGCTATACTAGAT